GTTTCCAATCAAAATAGTTTGTTCTTGCATATCCCTACCGGTTTTCCAAATTAATCCCGCGGATACATATAATTCAGAAGAATATGTGAGTGATTCATACACAGCATTTCTTTCTTTTATCAAAGGTTCTACCAATTGATATCTTTCCACAAATAATTGAAATTCGATTTCATGATCTGGATCTTCAATTTTTGGAAACTTAGAAAGTTCTTCTGTCAAACCCCGATCGATGAACCTACAAAATCCTTCAAACTGTATCTGATTAAATCCAGGTATTGTAGACATTGCCTCATTTGCATCCCCGAGCATTTTTAATTTCCCATTTATCAAAAAATCCCATTCTATTATTAAGCACATTCTTGATCGAATTAGATCAACGATCTAGTACTGATGGAATTTATATTCTGTTTACTGAATCACATGAAATTTTATTCAACCCCGCATTTAGAATGAAATGTATGAACTACGTATGAACGGAGAAAAAAAGATAATTTTCTACTTAAATTAATTGGAAGTTGCAACAGATCAAAACGGAAAGGAATTGATAAACCAATCCTAGAAACAGAATTATGTCACTTAGACTTATAAGGTCATAGGGTTTTTTATAGAATAGCAAAACAAAAATAAAATGATTCCATTATATTATTATGATATTACATATTCGAATTTGAGAAAAATCAAAAGATTCGGTATTTGGTAGACAAAGACAACAAAATCAGATAAAATCCAGTTAGCACCTAACCGCCTTTATGTTAGGGATTTTGTTGTTCAAAAAACGATTCGCAGAAAAGAGAGCTATTTGTACTTTACTGATTTTTATTTTTGAGTAGAATAGGATTTGAAGAAGGGTTGCATTTATTAAACACGTATGCAGATAGCTATAATATCCGACTTCTCTTTTATTGCCGATTCTATTCGGGCCATGCTCTATCAAACGAGAATTTCTATTCAATACAAAATTGAAGTGAAGTAGGATAATTTTATGATAATTCCCTATACAACAACATATCTAAATAATAGATATCTGAGTAACAATTTAGGTTCTGGGGTTTACATATACTCATATGTTTTGTTATAATTGAAATTGAGAAATATTTTTGGATTGAAAAAATCAATACTGATCAGTTCTGTCTCAATTTGTATTTTCTTATGTCATTAAGAAAACACAATTTGAGATTCAAATACCAGAATCATTCATGAATTCGAAGTAAGCAGTCAATAGTTAATGGTTCAAATTTGTCGGCTAAAAATACACATTTGATTTCTCACTAGAAAAAAAAAAAGAGAGAGGGGGAGTGTTTTTAGCATTGTGTATTCTCAGATACTATACAATCGAAGGGATGGATCAAATCCAATCAAAAAATCAACAAAACAAAAAAAGGTGTTTCTTTTAGGAAAAGGATTAAGGAAAACAGGAGTCAAAGTGCAAGTACAATAAAAATTCAGTAATCCAGTCAAATTTTCATCTATGTTGTATCATTTTGGCGGCATGGCCGAGTGGTAAGGCGGGGGACTGCAAATCCTTTTTCCCCAGTTCAAATCCGGGTGTCGCCTGATCAACATCAAGAAAAAACTAGAAATCTCCCCTTCTCTTCTGTTCTGCTGATAGAATTCACAGAATTCTTCCCCGATAGAAGCATAGGGTTGATACTTTGTTTTGTAGTCTGAAGGTTTTCTAAAAGAAAAGATTGTGAATCCTCGTTCGCATCTATGATTCATCTAATCTACTGGTAGGAGGGCTATCAAGACTTTTCGATTACCTTCTCGTACTAATACTAAGAGAGTGTCTAATGACTGGATCTTGAATCAGATTATAGTGCATGATAGGAAATACGACAGATTTGCGAGAATCTCTGGGTATTCAGGTATCCAATCAATATTAAATTTCAATATTAGATTGGATCAATAATTGACTTTTCTAGATATAGGAAGAGAAAAGGGGACAAAAAGAAAGAATTTATTTTCGGCAACCCCCCTCTTTCACAGCGATAATCGGGAAGGGGGGTACGTATTAGATCAAATAAGGAAATAGATAAGGAAATAAAGGTTTGTAATAGATAGTGATTTCTCCCCTTCTGTTTTTACTTAGAAGGTCAATAAAACAAAAAAAAAAGAAAAGAATAGGCCTTATTATTCTTATTCCTACATGTTCCCATTCTCTTGGGATGTTACTACGTATTTTGCTTGTGTTTAATCTTTCCCAATTCGAAACCATAATCGATTTATCGGAGTACTTTCTCAATAGTGTTTGGTCAGAATCCCTTTTTGACTCTGCGCCACTGATTCCACTATTATTAGTGAGGAATAATGGAATAATTCTTTCGTTTTTATAGAGATAGGGGACATAATTCACATGGATATAGTAAGTCTTGCTTGGGCTGCTTTAATGGTAGTCTTTACATTTTCCCTTTCACTCGTAGTGTGGGGAAGAAGTGGGCTCTAGAAGTACTACTAATTGAATTCAGGACTCAAACCGTATCAATTGTTTTATAGCTCGTTCTGCAACGCATTTTGAACTATTTAAAATCGAAATATCTGCATTTCGAGAATCCCATTGGACTCCAACAGAGTAATTTATGATATGAATCATACTCTTTCAAGCAAAGAGATATTTCAGCGATTCCCAGGTTTCTATTTTGAAAAGAAAGGTATTCAGATAATTGGAAATTGATTCCAACCTAAAATTCTTCTGAAATTTTCTATTTCATTCAATGGGAATGGACTCTTACTATCTTTATAGATGCATATTGAGGAAGACCGGACTTTTTTTTTGATTTCTTTCCCTCTTTACTGAAGTCGTTTTGTTAAGTGTATACACACTTTCTATGAGAAATGATATAGAGATGGTGGTTGTCTAACGAGAGACTATGCAATAATAAAATCTTGGCTCGGGCGAGCCACATATTGGGCAGTTTGGTTTCTAATTTGAGAAAGGCGATTTATGCTTTATTGACTTATTTCATATCATGGTTCGGACGTTCAAAATCGGTAAGGTTTTCTCTTCCTTATTAGTATAAAGGAAAGGAATTAGAATCCTAAGATAAGAATTATTTCAGATTGGTCAGAACAAATAGATATAGCAAATTGGGTCTTATGTCAATTCCATATATTGTATGGAATTAATATACACCTATATGAAGTATGAAGGGAATATTGTATATTGATCTATAGAAACTTAAGCCTTTATCTTTATTCTAGATTACAACTTTCTAGACTAAGAGATAGATAGTATGGTAGAAAGATTCATCTATTTCTTTCTACCCTACTATCTATCTCTTAGAATACTGCCTATTCTAATTATAGTCCGCTCGTTTCATTTAAGTTAAAATGTGAAATTGGAATCCTTTTCATTTGACTTCGTCAATTTTTGATAAGAACTCAGAAGGAAAGTTTCATTCAAATGAATTTGAAAAAATTCATTTGAATTAATCGTTTTGACTGACTGTTTTTACGTAAATGATAAGTAGAAAAGCAGTAGGAACTAGAATGAATAGTGCAGTAGCAATAAATGCAAGAATATTTACTTCCATAATCTCATCGGTTTTTTTACTTCGCAATAACTCGGGATTTAATCCCCTAGAGATGATAAATCTTTCGTCTGTAAATTCAATGAATGAATTACCTCTCGATGATCTTGAATCGGATCAATATCATGAATAACAATATCTGATCTATCAAATCAACCTGCCGTCGCGACTTGAATAGTATAACATAGTAAGTTCTTTTATCCATACCGAATCACTATTTTGATTCCTGACCCAATCAATCCAAAATTCCTTTATTTATCCTTTATTTATCCGCCGTTTCTTTGTTTTTTTCTATTTTCTATAACCTATCTTGCGTCTTCCTTGGACAATCATCTGATGAAGGATCATCGGATTGCCTTTCCACGCCGATTAATTACATATACATAGTTACGAACCTAAACAATAAAAGCGAAATGGAAAAAATAGGAAATAAAAAAAATAAAGACTCCTTTTTGTTTTGGGAATGAAAGTATGCCCCCGACACCCTTTAACTAGTTCATATAAAGTTCATATTCATATAAAGGGAAAATGAATTGATGTATTTATTGGATCAGTCGGGACTGGCGGGGCTCGAACCCGCAGCTTCCGCCTTGACAGGGCGGTGCTCTGACCAATTGAACTACAATCCCAGGGAAAGGAAATAAGGGATCTGGCAGAAAATTTGATTCGTGTTTATCTTCGTATGGGATATTTCTGAAGGACAAGGGGGGTTATACCATCTCATGGTAGATTGGCGAATTATTGGGCCGAGCTGGATTTGAACCAGCGTAGACATATTGCCAACGAATTTACAGTCCGTCCCCATTAACCGCTCGGGCATCGACCCAGGAAGAATCAATTTAGGCTTATTGGTAATCCATGATCAACTTCCTTTCGTAGTACCCTACCCCCAGGGGAATTCGAATCCCCGCTGCCTCCTTGAAAGAGAGATGTCCTAAACCACTAGACGATGGGGGCCAACTTGGCCAACTGCCCTCATACTATGATCATAGTATGATCAGTTTTTTGAAATTGTCAATATAATGCAATGATATGATTAGATCCGAGGGATCTTTCCGTTTTTCAGAATTGTAGGGAATTTTTGGATTCGTCATTCATATTCATGAATTGTTCATTAGAATCGACATTATCTATATAAATCTACTAAAAGAAATTTAGAAAGCGGGATCCGGAAGTTATCGAAAATTTTCTCTAAGACTTTAGTTCAAGAGGACAAGTCGAATCTCTTCATCACACGATTCGATGAAATATCTTGAAATTTCTTTTATGTCGAATTGGTAAATATGTATGTTATGTATCAATCAATAAAGTGAATTTTGCTTTGATAGGGATCATCGCAATAAAAGAAATTAGGTCCGTTCTTCATTTTACCCTAGACTTGCTAGGCAAATCCATTTGATTATTCAAAAATCATCCACTAGCCACTATGACTTTACTGCATATACTTATACTTATTCAAAAATCATCCACTAG